GCCGGTGTAGCTTAAATTAAAGCATAGCACTGAAGATGCTAAGATAAAAATTAATATTTTTCACAGGCATGAAGGTTTGGTCCTAGCCTCAATATTAGTTATAACTTGACTTACACATGCAAGTCTCAGCATTCCGGTGAGAACGCCCTAATCAGCCCATATACCTGATTAGGAGCTGGTATCAGGCACACTCCAAAGCAGCCCATGACACCTCGCTCAGCCACACCCACAAGGGAATTCAGCAGTGATAAACATTGTTCCATAAGCGCAAGCTTGAATCAATCAAAGTTACAAAGAGTTGGTCAATCTCGTGCCAGCCACCGCGGTTATACGAGTAACACAAACTAATATTCCACGGCGTTAAGGGTGATTAGAAAGATCTTACCCAAAATAAAGTTAAGACCCCATTAAGCTGTCATACGCTCCTATGCTTAAAAACATCATTCACGAAAGTAACTTTATAAAATAAAGAGTTTTTGACCTCACGACAGTTAAGACCCAAACTAGGATTAGATACCCTACTATGCTTAACCATAAACACCGTTATAAATAAACCTACCTTACATATACCGCCTGAACACTACAAGCGCTAGCTTAAAATCCAAAGGACTTGGCGGTGCTCCAAACCCCCCTAGAGGAGCCTGTTCTATAACCGATAACCCGCGTTTAACCTCACCACTTCTTGCCCATTCCGCCTATATACCGCCGTCGTCAGCTCACCCTGTGAAGGCATAACAGTAAGCATAATGACCTTTACCCTCAATACGTCAGGTCGAGGTGTAGCGAATGAAGTGGGAAGAAATGGGCTACATTCTCTTTCTAGAACACACGAACAGAAACATGAAAAACTTCTTAAAGGTGGATTTAGCAGTAAGTAAAATTCAGAACATTATACTGAAACCGGCTCTGGAGCGCGCACACACCGCCCGTCACTCTCCTCGAAAATTACTATAAATTTCATAAAAAAACTTTCCAACAAGAGGAGGCAAGTCGTAACATGGTAAGTGTACTGGAAAGTGCACTTGGATTAACCAAAATGTAGCTAAGACAGTAAAGCACCTCCCTTACACTGAGAAGATACCCGTGCAATTCGAGTCATTTTGAACCCCAAAGCTAGCCAAAACAAATTTACACCCTCCCCATTATTAATCTGGTATATAAACACCCCATTACCTAAATTAAAACATTTTACCCCTCTTAGTATAGGCGATAGAACAGAACCTTTGAGCTATAGAAACAGTACCGCAAGGGAATGCTGAAATAGAAATGAAATAAATCATTAAAGTACAAAAAAGCAGAGATATCTCCTCGTACCTTTCGCATCATGATTTAGCAAGAACAATTAGACAAAAAGCTTTTTAGTCTAACTTCCCGAAACCAAACGAGCTACTTCGGAGCAGCATATAAGAGCCAACCCACCTCTGTGGCAAAAGAGGGGGAAGACTCCCAAGTAGCGGTGACAAGCCTACCGAGTCTGGTGATAGCTGGTTGTCCAAGAAAAGAACCTAAGTTCTGCATTAATTCTTCAACTCGATAACAAAAATCCTTTTAACAAAACCAGTTGTAAAAATTAATAGTTATTCAAAAAAGGTACAGCTTTTTTGAATTAAGAAACAACTTTATTAGGAGGGTAAAGATTATAATTTCCAAAGGATCACTCCTCAGTGGGCCCAAAAGCAGCCACCTGTAAAGAAAGCGTCACAGCTCAAGCTTTCATCACACCAACAAATCCTTATACCAAACTCACAACCCCCTACCTACCTATTGGACTATTTTATTCAACCCAGTATAAAAGAAATTATGCTAAAATGAGTAATAAGGGACTAACTCCCTCCTAACACATCAGTGTAAGTCAGAAAGAATTAAATCACTGACAATTAACCGATGCCAAACTGAGGCCCTCATGACATTAAGCAATATACAAGAAAAGCCCATCCAAATCATCGTTAACCCTACACAGGAATGTCCTTAGGAAAGATTAAAAGAAAATAAAGGAACTCGGCAAACACAAACTCCGCCTGTTTACCAAAAACATCGCCTCTTGCTCTTACATGTATAAGAGGTCCCGCCTGCCCTGTGATTTTTTTAACGGCCGCGGTATCTTGACCGTGCGAAGGTAGCGTAATCACTTGTCTTTTAATTGAAGGCCCGTATGAAAGGCATCACGAGAGTTTATCTGTCTTTATTTTCCAATCAATGAAATTGATCTTCTCGTGCAGAAGCGAGAATAAATACATAAGACGAGAAGACCCTATGGAGCTTTAAACACTTAAGTTATTTTTAAATATCAAAATTTTCTCGCCCTCGGGCATAAAATACAAAATAACATCCTAACTTAACTTGTTTTTGGTTGGGGCGACCAAGGGGAAAAACAAAACCCCCTTATCGAATGGGTGAAAAATCACTCAAAGCTTAGAACTACAGTTCTAATTAGTAGAAAATCTAACGAACAATGACCCAGGAAAATCACATCCTGATCAATGAACCAAGTTACCCTAGGGATAACAGCGCAATCCTTTCTTAGAGCCCCCATCGCCGAAAGGGTTTACGACCTCGATGTTGGATCAGGACATCCTAATGGTGTAGCCGCTATTAAGGGTTCGTTTGTTCAACGATTAACAGTCCTACGTGATCTGAGTTCAGACCGGAGTAATCCAGGTCAGTTTCTATCTATGATGGCATTCTTCCCAGTACGAAAGGATCGGAAAAATGAAGCCTATGCCTTAGGTACGCTTCAACCCAATCTGCTGAAACCAACTCAAGCAGATAAAGGCTGCCATTCCTAAGCCAAAAATAATGGTTTGTTAATGTGGCAGAGCCTGGTAAGTGCAAAAGACCTAAGCTCTTTGATTCAGGGGTTCAACTCCTCTCCTTAACTAATGCTAGATCTTACTCTCCTCTACATTGTTAACCCATTAGCCTTCATTATCCCCATCCTCTTAGCCACAGCCTTTCTTACCCTAGTTGAACGAAAAATCCTAGGCTATATACAGTTCCGTAAGGGGCCTAATGTAGTCGGCCCATACGGTCTTTTACAGCCTATCGCCGACGGACTTAAACTATTTACCAAAGAACCAGTACGGCCATCCTTCTCCTCCCAATTCCTATTCCTAATCACCCCTACCATCGCCCTAACCTTAGCACTGTTACTATGAATGCCCTTACCCCTTCCACACTCAATCTTCAACCTAAACCTAGGCTTACTCTTTATCCTAGCCATTTCTAGCCTAACAGTTTATACCATCCTAGGCTCAGGCTGAGCCTCAAACTCCAAATATGCCCTCATAGGAGCCCTTCGTGCAGTTGCACAAACCATTTCCTATGAAGTAACACTCGCTCTGATCCTCCTAGCCCTGATTATCTTCACAGGGGGTTTCACACTCCACACATTCAACTTAAGCCAAGAAACCACCTGGTTAATTATCCCTACATGACCCCTAGCCATGATATGATACATCTCAACACTAGCAGAAACTAACCGAGCCCCATTTGACCTAACAGAAGGTGAATCCGAACTAGTCTCAGGATTCAACATTGAATATGCAGGAGGCTCATTTGCCCTCTTCTTCTTAGCTGAATATTCCAATATCCTATTAATAAACACCCTCTCTGCCATTTTATTCCTAGGGACATCCTATAACCCCCACCTTCCACAGCTTACTACCCTTAACCTCATACTCAAAGCTACTTTATTAACCCTATTATTCTTATGAATCCGAGCCTCTTACCCCCGATTTCGATATGATCAACTTATACACCTCGTCTGAAAAAGCTTCTTACCAATAACACTAGCCATAATTCTATGACATATTACCCTACCCATCGCTACAGCCGGCCTCCCACCAATAAACTCCTAAAAGGAAAAGTGCCTGAATCAAAGGGCCACTTTGATAGAGTGGACAATGAATGTTAAAGCCATTCCTCTTCCTTACATTAGAAAAACAGGACTTGAACCTGTACCCAAGAGATCAAAACTCTTAATACTTCCAATTATACTATTCCCTAAGTAAAGTCAGCTAATCTTAAGCTCTTGGGCCCATACCCCAAACATGTTGGTTAAAATCCTTCCTCTACTAATGAACCCATTAATTCTCTCCATCACAGTCCTTAGCCTGGGGTTAGGCACCACAATAACACTTATTGCCTCACACTGACTATTAATTTGAATGGGGCTAGAAATCAATACAATAGCCATTATTCCTCTTATAATCCACCAACACCACCCACGAGCAACAGAAGCCACCACAAAATACTTTCTCACACAAGCCAGTGCCTCTGCACTCCTCTTATTTGCTGGAACCACAAATGCTTGACTTACAGGTCAATGAAATATTACAGAGATTATTAATCCAACCTCCGCCACACTCCTCTCGATCGCTTTAGCATTAAAAATTGGACTAGCCCCCCTACACTTCTGACTACCAGAAGTCCTCCAAGGACTCACCCTACTCACAGGACTTATCCTCTCCACATGACAAAAACTCGCACCATTCGCAATTCTATTACAACTTCACCCCCTCCTCAACCCAACATTACTCATAACTATAGGAATCTTATCAATCATTGTTGGTGGATGAGGAGGTCTTAACCAAACACAATTACGAAAAATCCTAGCATACTCATCAATCGCTCACATCGGTTGAATAGTTATCATCCTACACTACTCCCCAAATCTCACCCTACTCAACCTAATCATCTATATCATCATAACCTCATCCCTATTTCTTCTCTTTAACATAAACAACACCATAAAAATCAATTCAATCGCTATTTCATCAACTAAATCACCACTACTAACCATCATAACAATATTAACCCTCCTCTCCCTAGGAGGGCTCCCCCCTCTCACAGGATTTATACCCAAATGACTTATTCTCCAAGAAATAACTAAACAAAACCTCCTTGTCCCAGCCACAATTATAGCCCTAACAGCACTACTTAGTCTATTCTTTTACCTACGCCTATGTTACTCAATCACCCTCACCCTATCCCCTAACCCCATTACCTCCTCATCATCATGACGAACAAAAGCTTTCCAACCAAATCTACTCTCAACCTCAACAACATCCTTCTCCCTCCTCCTCCTCCCACTTACCCCTATAATCCTCTCACTAACCACATAAGAAATTTAGGTTTAAATAAACCAAAAGCCTTCAAAGCTTTAAACAAGAGTGAAAACCTCTTAATTTCTGTAAGACCTGCAAGATTTTATCTCACATCCCCTGAATGCAACTCAGATACTTTTATTAAGCTAAAGTCTTACTAGATAAATAGGCCTCGATCCTACAAAATCTTAGTTAACAGCTAAGCGTTCAATCCAGCGAACTTTTATCTAGGCTTCTCCCGCCGTTAAACGGCAGTGAGGCGGGAGAAGCCCCGGGAGAAGCCACTCTCCTTCTTGGAGTTTGCAATTCCACGTATCTTTATACTGCAGGGCTAATCCCTGATAAGAAGAGGATTTGAACCTCTCTTTACGGAACTACAGTCCGCCGCTTAAACCTCAGCCATCTTACCTGTGGCAATAATTAATCGTTGATTGTTCTCTACTAATCACAAAGATATTGGCACCCTTTATTTAGTCTTTGGTGCATGAGCAGGGATAGTGGGTACTGGCCTCAGTCTGTTAATTCGGACCGAACTAAGCCAACCAGGCGCATTATTGGGTGATGACCAAATCTACAATGTAATTGTCACCGCCCACGCCTTTGTAATAATCTTCTTCATAGTTATACCAATCATAATCGGAGGCTTTGGTAACTGACTGGTACCCTTAATAATTGCTGCTCCAGACATGGCCTTTCCACGCCTGAATAACATAAGTTTTTGACTCCTTCCCCCATCCTTCCTTCTACTACTAGCCTCGGCAGGAGTAGAAGCCGGAGCCGGCACGGGATGAACAGTCTACCCTCCATTAGCTGGCAATCTTGCACACGCCGGAGCTTCCGTAGACCTTGCCATCTTTTCTCTCCATTTAGCCGGTATCTCCTCTATTCTAGCATCAATTAACTTCATCACAACAATCATTAACATGAAGTCCCCCGCAATCTCCCAATACCAAACACCCCTCTTCGTTTGATCTATTCTCATTACAACAGTCCTCCTCTTGCTATCGCTCCCAGTCCTAGCAGCAGGCATTACTATACTTCTCACAGATCGTAATCTTAACACAACCTTCTTCGACCCAGCAGGTGGAGGAGATCCTATTCTCTACCAACATCTCTTTTGATTCTTTGGGCACCCAGAAGTTTATATTCTTATCTTACCAGGCTTCGGCATGATCTCCCATGTTGTAGCCTATTATTCAGGAAAAAAAGAACCCTTTGGCTATATGGGAATAGTTTGGGCAATAATAGCGATTGGTCTTCTTGGTTTTATTGTTTGAGCCCACCACATATTTACAGTTGGAATGGACGTAGATACACGAGCCTATTTCACCTCAGCAACTATAATTATCGCTATTCCAACCGGAGTGAAAGTCTTTAGCTGATTAGCCACCCTTCATGGTGGCTCTATTAAATGAGAAACACCCCTCCTTTGAGCTCTAGGTTTTATTTTCCTATTTACTATTGGAGGACTAACTGGCATCGTCTTAGCCAACTCATCCTTAGACATCGTTCTACATGACACCTACTACGTAGTGGCTCACTTCCATTATGTTCTATCAATAGGAGCAGTATTTGCTATCATGGCCGGCTTCGTCCATTGATTCCCACTTATTACAGGCTATACCCTACACTCTGCCTGAACAAAAACACAATTCCTAGTTATATTCGTAGGAGTAAACATAACATTCTTCCCACAACACTTCCTGGGCTTAGCTGGAATACCACGACGATACTCAGACTATCCGGATGCTTACACTTTCTGAAACGTTATTTCATCAATCGGCTCTTTAATTTCATTAGTGGCCGTAATTATCATGATGTTTATTCTCTGAGAAGCATTTGCATCAAAACGTGAAATCATATATATCGAATTACCCCACACAAATGTAGAATGATTACATGGATGTCCACCACCCTATCACACCTACGAAGAGCCAGCATTTGTCCAAGTTCAACGACCTTACTAAATTAATAAACAAGAAAGGAAGGAATTGAACCCCCATTAATTAGTTTCAAGCCAACTACATAACCACTCTGTCACTTTCTTAAGATTCTAGTAAAATAACATTACACTACCTTGTCAGGGCAAAATTGTGGGTTTAAATCCCACGAATCTTAAACATGGCACATCCCTCACAATTAGGTTTCCAAGATGCAGCTTCCCCTGTTATAGAAGAACTACTCCACTTCCACGACCATACCCTTATAATCGTGTTTCTTATTAGTTCATTAGTTCTTTACGTTATTGTAGCAACAGTTTCAACCAAATTAACCAACAAGTATATTCTAGACTCCCAAGAAATCGAAATCATTTGAACCATCGTCCCAGCAATTATTTTAATCTTAATCGCCCTACCTTCCCTACGTATCCTCTACCTAATAGACGAAATCAATGACCCCCACATTACAATTAAAGCCCTCGGCCATCAGTGATACTGAAGCTACGAATACACAGATTATCAAAACCTAGAATTCGACTCATATATAATTCAAACGGAAGACCTCTCCCCCGGACAATTCCGCCTCTTAGAAGCAGATCATCGCATGGTAGTCCCCATACAATCCCCAATCCGAGTCTTAGTAACCGCAGAAGATGTTCTCCACGCATGAACAGTCCCAGCACTAGGAGTAAAAATTGATGCAGTACCAGGACGTCTAAACCAAACAGCCTTCATTATCTCTCGCCCAGGAGTCTTCTATGGTCAATGTTCCGAAATCTGTGGGGCTAACCATAGTTTTATACCTATTGTAGTTGAGGCAGTTCCATTAGAACACTTCGAGAACTGATCCTCACTAATACTTGAAGAACTTTCATTAAGAAGCTAAACTGGGCCTAGCATTAGCCTTTTAAGCTAAAAATTGGTGATTCCCAACCACCCTTAATGACATGCCCCAACTCAACCTAGCCCCCTGATTTTTAATCTTCTTATTTGTATGACTATTCTTCCTAATTATTATACCAGGTAAAGTATTATCTTACCTATTTAACAATAGCCCAACCACAAAAAGCACCCAAAAACCTCAACCAAACCCCTGAAACTGACCATGAACCTAAACTTTTTCGACCAGTTCTTAAGCCCATCACTATTAGGCATTCCTCTCATCACCTTAGCAATTATGATTCCTTGACTCGTTTTCCCCACACCAACTAAACGATGACTAAACAACCGCCTACTTACTTTACAAACCTGATTTGTTAACCGCTTCACCTATCAACTTATACAACCGCTAAATTTCGGAGGACATAAATGAGCCTCAATCCTCACAGCGCTTATAATATTCCTAATTACTATTAACCTCTTAGGCCTACTTCCATACACCTTCACCCCAACAACCCAACTCTCACTAAATATAGCATTTGCTATTCCCCTTTGACTAACCACAGTCTTAATTGGCATGCTTAACCAACCAACAGTAGCTCTAGGGCACCTCTTACCAGAAGGAACACCCACTCTTCTAGTTCCAATTCTCATTATCATCGAAACTATTAGTTTATTTATCCGACCTCTAGCCCTAGGAGTCCGGCTAACAGCTAACCTTACAGCAGGCCACCTCCTAATACAACTAATTGCAACCGCAGCTTTCATCCTAATCTCTATCATACCCTCAATTGCCCTTCTCACCTCACTTATTTTATTTCTCCTCACAATTTTAGAAATCGCCGTAGCAATAATTCAAGCTTACGTCTTCGTTCTACTCCTAAGTCTATACCTACAAGAAAACGTCTAATGGCCCACCAAGCACACGCATACCACATAGTTGACCCAAGTCCATGACCCCTTACAGGAGCAGTAGCAGCCCTCCTTATAACCTCAGGCCTTGCTATCTGATTCCACTTCCACACCCTATCTTTGCTTTACCTAGGCCTCCTACTCCTCATCCTAACAATAATCCAATGATGACGAGACGTTATCCGAGAAGGAACCTTCCAAGGTCACCATACTCAGCCCGTCCAAAAAGGCTTACGATACGGAATAATCCTATTCATCACATCAGAAGTTTTCTTCTTCATTGGATTCTTCTGAGCCTTTTACCACTCAAGCCTTGCCCCAACCCCTGAACTAGGTGGCTGCTGACCACCTACAGGCATTCACCCACTAGACCCCTTCCAAGTCCCCCTTCTTAATACTGCAGTCCTCCTAGCATCTGGAGTAACAGTTACCTGAGCCCATCATAGCATCATAGAAGGAAACCGAAAAGAAGCCACCCAAGCTCTCACCCTTACAATCATTTTAGGATTTTATTTCACTGCACTCCAAGCTATAGAATATTATGAAGCCCCCTTCACTATCGCTGACGGCATCTACGGAACCACCTTCTTTGTTGCCACAGGCTTCCACGGTCTTCATGTAATTATTGGTTCTTTATTCCTATCAATCTGCCTCCTACGACAGATCCAATATCACTTTACATCCCAACACCACTTCGGCTTTGAAGCTGCCGCATGATACTGACATTTCGTCGACGTAGTTTGATTGTTTCTTTACGTTTCAATCTACTGATGAGGTTCATAACAATTACTTTTCTAGTATAAAGACTAGTACAAATGACTTCCAATCATTTAATCTTGGTTAAACTCCAAGGAAAAGTAATGAACCTCATCACATTTGTCGTCGCCCTTACAGCCCTCATTTCCCTAATCTTAGCAACATTAGCCTTTTGACTCCCTATTCTTAACCCTGACAGCGAAAAAACATCCCCATACGAATGTGGCTTTGACCCATTAGGGACCGCACGCCTACCTTTTTCACTCCGTTTCTTTCTAGTCGCTATCCTCTTCCTCCTATTCGACCTAGAAATTGCTCTCCTTCTTCCATTGCCCTGAGGAGATCAACTTAATTCCCCCCTCACCACTTCCTTATGAGCAACAACCATTTTATTACTCCTAACTTTCGGCTTAGTTTATGAATGACTTCAAGGGGGCTTAGAATGAGCAGAATAGATACTTAGTCCAAAATTAAGACTATTGATTTCGGCTCAATTAATTATGGTGAAAATCCATAAGTATCTTATGTCTCCTATCCATTTCACCTTCTCCTCCGCCTTTGTCCTAAGCCTCATAGGCCTAACCCTAAACCGCTCTCATCTCTTATCGGCCCTCATTTGTCTCGAAGGCATGATATTATCCCTATTCATCGCTATCTCCCTCTGATCAGTAACAATAGCTTCCCCTATCTGCTCTCTTATACCTATAATCCTACTAACATTCTCGGCCTGCGAAGCAAGCTCGGGCCTAGCCCTACTGGTAGCTACAGCCCGCACCCATGGCTCAGACACATTAAAAAATCTCAATCTCCTACAATGCTAAAAATTATTATCCCCACAATTATATTGTACCCAATCTCATGACTCACCCCTAAAAAATGACTATGAACCACCTCCACCATCCACAGTCTTCTCATTGCATTCACCAGCTTATACTGACTTAAATGAAACACAGAAACCGGCTGAGATTTTTCCAACCTCCACTTAGGAACTGATCCCCTATCCTCCCCACTACTTGTATTAACCTGCTGACTCCTACCACTAATAATACTTGCTAGCCAAAATCACCTTAACAATGAACCACCCGCCCGACAACGCACTTATATTAACTTACTTATTACCCTCCAACTCCTTCTAACCATAGCCTTCGGTGCCACCGAAATAATCCTATTTTATATTATATTTGAAGCAACCCTTATCCCAACACTCATTATCATCACTCGTTGGGGGAATCAAACCGAACGACTAAACGCGGGGACTTACTTCCTATTCTACACACTCATCGGCTCCCTACCCCTCTTAGTAGCCCTCCTCCTCCTACAAAATGACCTCGGCTCACTCTCAATACTAACCCTTCAAATACCTCAGCTCCTAAATCTCAACTCATGAGCAAACAAATTCTGATGACTCGCGTGTCTAACTGCCTTCCTAGTAAAAATACCCCTCTACGGAGCACATCTCTGACTACCCAAAGCTCATGTAGAAGCCCCCATCGCCGGCTCCATGATCCTAGCTGCAGTCCTATTAAAACTGGGAGGGTATGGAATAATACGAATCATCCCCATTCTCAGCCCCCTGACAAAAGAGATAGCCCTTCCATTCCTAATTCTAGCCCTCTGGGGCATTATCATAACAAGTTCTACTTGTCTACGCCAAACAGACCTCAAATCCCTAATCGCTTATTCATCAGTAAGCCACATAGGCCTTGTAGCAGCAGCCATCCTTATCCAAACACCATGAAGTTTTGCAGGCGCAACCGCTCTAATAATTGCCCATGGCCTTATCTCATCTACCCTCTTCTGCTTAGCTAATACTAACTACGAGCGAACACATACCCGAACCCTTCTTCTCACCCGAGGCCTGCAAATTATCCTTCCACTAATAGCAACTTCATGATTTCTCACTAATTTGGCAAACCTGGCCCTACCCCCCTCTCCAAACCTAATAGGAGAACTTCTTATTATCTCCTCCCTTTTTAAATGATCTCAATGAACTATCGTCATCACCGGATCTGGCGTCCTACTCACCGCTTCCTACTCCCTATACATATTCATTACAACACAACGAGGCCCCCTCCCTCCTCATACCACCCTCATAAACCCCTCCCATACACGAGAACATCTACTAGTATATCTCCACCTAATCCCAACACTCCTTCTTATCTCCAAACCAGAACTAATCCTAGGCTGAACATCCTGTAATTATAGTTTAATAAAAACATTAGATTGTGGTTCTAAAAATAAAAGTTAAACTCTTTTTAATTACCCAAGAAAAGTCTGGGACAAGAGAAACTGCTAATTTCTCCCACCATGGTTCAAATCCACGGTTTTCTTACAGCTTTAGAAAGATAATAGCTATCTATTGGTCTTAGGAACCAAAAACTCTTGGTGCAACTCCAAGCTAAAGCTATGAATTCACTAATCTTCAATACATCATTCCTATTAATCTTCCTAATCCTCCTATATCCCTTAATTTCATCCGCACTCCCTACCAAAACATACCTCCACCATCAGACCTGATCCTCTACCCATGTTAAAACCGCCGTAAAAGCCTCCTTCTTTGTCAGCCTTCTCCCTCTATTCATTTTTTTAGACCAAGGCTTAGAATCCATTACAACCAACTGAAATTGAATCAACTTAGAAACCATTGACATTAACATAAGCTTTAAACTTGATTCTTACTCCATCATCTTCACTCCCGTCGCTCTCTATGTTACCTGATCAATTCTAGAATTCGCCCTATGGTACATGCACTCAGACCCCAACCTCAACAAATTCTTTAAGTATCTTCTCCTATTCTTAATCACAATACTTATCCTTATTACAGCAAACAACCTCTTCCAACTATTTATCGGCTGAGAGGGCGTAGGCATTATATCTTTCCTCCTTATCGGCTGATGATTGGGTCGAACAGACGCAAACACAGCTGCCCTACAAGCCACTATTTATAACCGCATCGGAGACATTGGTTTAATTATAACCATAGCATGACTCGCCATAAACCTCAACTCATGAGAAATTCAACAACTTCTTTTCCTCTCTAAGAACGTGGACCTAACATTTCCCCTTCTAGGCCTAATCCTAGCAGCAGCTGGAAAATCCGCCCAATTTGCTCTACACCCATGGCTTCCAGCCGCCATGGAAGGGCCCACGCCAGTCTCTGCCCTACTTCATTCAAGCACAATAGTCGTTGCAGGAATCTTCCTACTCATCCGTCTTCACCCACTTATACAAGATAATCAATTAATCCTATCACTCTGCCTATGTTTGGGAGCACTAACCACACTCTTCACAGCCACCTGTGCACTAACCCAAAACGACATCAAAAAAATCATTGCTTTCTCCACATCTAGCCAACTAGGCCTTATAATAGTTACTATCGGCCTTAATCAACCCCAACTAGCCTTCCTGCACATCTGCACACATGCCTTCTTCAAAGCAATACTATTCCTATGTTCGGGCTCTATCATCCACAGCCTCAATGACGAACAAGACATCCGAAAAATAGGAGGCATACATAAACTTCTCCCTTTCACCTCCTCATCCCTCATAGTTGGCAGCCTAGCTCTCACTGGCATACCATTCCTATCAGGATTCTTCTCAAAAGATGCTATCATTGAAGCGATGAACACATCACACCTAAACGCCTGAGCCCTATTTCTAACCCTACTAGCCACATCTTTTACTGCTATTTACAGTCTACGTCTAATATTCTTCTCACTTATAAAACACCCACGATTTCCACCTCTCTCACCAATCAATGAAAATAACCCCCTACTTATTAACCCAATTAAACGCCTCGCCTATGGAAGCATCCTATCTGGCCTAATTATCACCTCTAATATATCACCTACAAAAACACAAATTATAACAATAGACCCACTTCTAAAACTCTCCGCCCTCCTAGTAACCATCCTAGGCTTTACTCTAGCCTTAGAACTAGCCAACCTAACCTCCACCCAATTCAAAGTCCACCCTAACCTGCCTCTCCACAACTTCTCAAACATACTAGGTTTCTTCCCCTCAATCATCCACCGACTCCTGCCAAAACTTAACCTATCCTGAGCCCAAACTATCTCAACCCAAATAATCGACCTCTCATGAAATGAAAAAATTGGCCCAAAAAGCCCAATTATCCAACAAACAGCAATAATCAAACTATCAACCTCCCCCCAACAAGGCTTTATCAAAACATACATAGTATTATTCCTCTTAACCCTCACCCTATCAACCATACTCACCCTACTCCTCTACTAAACCACACGTAAAGCCCCTCAAGATATCCCTCGCGTCAACTCCAGCACCACAAACAAAGTTAAAAGTAACATTCAACCCCCCAAAACCAACATTACACCTCCCCAAGAATACAACAACGCCACCCCACTAAAATCACCACGAACTATACTCACCTCCACAGATTCTTCACCACCCATTCAACCTCCCCAACTTCAATCAACTACAAAACCTATCCCCACCCAAAAAAGAAGGACAAAATACCCAACCACATAAACTAAAACAGACCAATCCCCCCACGACTCAGGATATGGCTCAGCAGCCAATGCCGCCGTATACGCAAACACAACTATTATCCCACCCAAATAAATTAAAAACAGAACTAAAGATAAAAAAGAACTCCCAAATCCAACCAACAAACCACAACCTACCCCAGCAGAAACCACCAGCCCCAATGCAGCAAAATAAGGAGAAGGGTTTGATGCTACAGCTACCAAACCCAAAACAAAACCTACTATTAAAATTAACATTACATATGTCATTTATTCCTACTTAGACTTTAACTAAGACCTTTAATCTGAAAAACTATCGTTGTTATTCAACTACAAGAACCAACTTAATGGCTACAAACATCCGCAAAACTCACCCCCTATTCAAAATCATTAACAACTCCCTAATTGATTTACCAACCCCAACCAACATCTCTATCTGATGAAACTTTGGCTCCCTTCTAGGCTTATGCCTAATTATCCAAATCCTCACAGGCCTCTTTCTAGCTATACATTATACTCCAGATGTATCATCAGCATTCTCCTCAGTCGCACACATCTGCCGAGATGTAAACTACGGTTGACTAATCCGCAACATCCATGCCAACGGCGCCTCTATATTTTTCATCTGCTTATACCTTCATATCGCTCGAGGCCTCTATTACGGCTCTTATCTTAACAAAGAAACATGAAACATTGGTGTGCTAATCCTCCTTCTACTTATAGCCACCGCCTTTGTAGGCTATGTCCTCCCCTGAGGACAAATATCCTTCTGAGGGGCAACCGTTATTACCAACCTATTGTCTGCCCTTCCCTATATTGGAGACATATTAGTCCAATGAATCTGAGGAGGCTTCTCAATTGATAACGCAACATTAACTCGATTCTTCACATTTCACTTCCTCTTTCCCTTTGTAATTGTAGCTCTAACTATAATTCACCTTCTCTTCCTTCATGAAGCAGGTTCAAACAACCCAACCGGACTCACCTCCAACACAGACAAAATCCCGTTTCATCCTTATTTCACATACAAAGACCTTATAGGCTTCTTCATTCTCTTATTCCTGCTCACCCTCCTAGCCCTCCTCACACCCAACCTCTTAAACGACGCAGAAAACTTTATTCCAGCCAACCCCTTAATTACGCCACCCCATATTAAACCAGAGTGATATTTCTTATTTGCCTATGCCATCCTACGCTCCATCCCCAACAAACTAGGGGGCGTCCTTGCTCTTCTCTTCTCAATCCTAATTCTCCTCTTGGTTCCCATCCTCCACACCTCCAAACAACGAAGTCTCACCTTCCGTCCAATCACACAACTCCTCTTCTGACTTTTAGTGACAAACACAATTATCCTCACATGAATCGGCGGCCAACCCGTAGAACAGCCATTCATCATTATTGGCCAAATCGCCTCAATCACCTACTTTTCCTTCTTCCTCATTCTCTTCCCAATCGCTGGTTGATACGAAAACAAAATACTAAACCTTTAAACCATTGCCCTAGTAGCCCAGTATTTAAGGCATCGGTCTTGTAAACCGAAGAACAGAGGTGAAATTCCTCTCTAGAGCAAGACAATTCTCAGGAAAAAGGGGGCCTAGCCCTTATCCTTGGCTCCCAAAGCCAAGATTTTTATTAAACTATTTCCTGAGAAAAAAGCCTAAAACAGCCGACTTACTTTTGCGGTAAGTTGGCCAGGCCACATAATATGTATATAGTACATAAGTACATAATATGTATACCGTACATAAATACATACTATGTTTAATCCACATTAACCTACTTTCCCCTATTATCACTACATACTATGTTTAATCCACATTAACCTACTTTCCCCTACTATCATTACATACTATGTTTAATCCCCATTCATCTATTTTCCACTATTTCATTACCCCATGTAAACTTACCTCTTTGATTTACCCCTTGAATCTTACATTTCCCCACAGTTTATTATTGTAACATCCCAAAACATAAGAGTTACATCTCATACAGGATAACAGGTTTTGCTTGTAACGATAACGATTCATTTTCAACTAATTATTAATCACCATTAATAGATACTCAACTATTTCCATAACTACTTAATTATTAATCCTAATTTAACTGATATTCCCTTATAATTAAACATCCCGCCTTAGCATCACTCCTCTACCATCCTATTAATAAGGCTAATTGTTTACACCTAGTCAATATCATATCATATTTTGTAATAGGGCGAGCCCTATTACAAAGCATTCCTTTCCTTAATACCCATTTCTTGGCACTCCAATGTTCTATAACATAATATCCTTATCGGGCATAATATTTCCAAGAACTACAGTTGGTCTCGTAACCTGGCTATGGACCTTTCAAGCGTCACTTTGTCTCACCTCCCGGACTTTACTTGCTGACTCTACGTCTATAACACACAGTGACTGTCCCAGTGACATTAGGCACCCTCGTAAGGCATCTCACCCGTAATCGCGGCAGGTTGGCACTTTATCTCGTCTAGTTCCCTTGTAAGGCATAATTACTCTCGACCGGCTCCTATTCCGCGTGGCGGTTTGGGTAAGTCTCCAGGATTGTTTGTTCACGTTCCGTGAACCTACAGGCGAGTACTTAAGCGGCTTACGGTATACAAAAAATCCTTACGACTTTAACCCAACCCTGCGCTCCATGTACGGACCGGGGGAGAAACTATCGTCCCTTGACCTATTTGGATTTTGGGGGGGAGCCCCTCCGGGGCTCTAGTCTAAGCATCCTCATCCACTGCGTCCGGCTCTTTCTGATAATTGGTAATAACCTCGACACCTAGTTTATTTATCAGCTACTATAATATGACTCGCGGACACACGATCAAGGACTACCGGAGAGAAGATCAAAGTCAAGTTAATAATTAAACCTACACAGATTAACCTTACGAAGAATTTAACAATAATTTAAAAAAGACATATTGAATTTTCATAAGAAACCTTAAACTTCGATAAAAGCGTAATAAAGTGGATTTCGATAAAATCAGAGTACGTCAAAAGCCGATTTGGAGCGGAAGATAATTTGAAAAAGTGATTAAAAAGTCTTTCAAAAAACCCCCCCTCCCCCGTTAAGACGCACACCTGGATTTTCCTCGAAAAACCCCAAAAACGAGGGCCGAAGTGTACTTTTCATGTGTCTGACAGCAAAAAAAAATTATCTTCTAAAAAAAACTTTTTTTAATATCAACACTTATGGGACAAAAAAAATATTAAGCATGTATGCGGATAGAATGCTTATAAGAAAAATTGACAAAAACATCACCATCTCCAGGACATTATTTTAACTTTGTATAAAAAATCGTTATCTTAAGCCCTAACATACCTATTATACTCATAATACATCAACAGTGTATTACACACAATATGCATGCATGGTGTACATATACAGTGTGCACATGCAACATGCATATAACACCCTCATATACAGGATATAATACACATATCATGTCTAACACATGTATGTACACATCACATATACATCATATGTCCTCATTAACCCAATCTAGCCCTAACCCTCCTCCACTGTAACCCCC